CCGCTGTTATCCGCTACATTTAAATGGGTCTGAGGTTGAATCATATCAAATTTTTTGTTTATTCTTCCAATGCAAAGGATGAAGAAAATAAAAGAAATATTGTTTGTCCCAAAAAAAGAAACCTGCGTTTTTGTTTCATCCCTAAGATTCATCTCTGTCGGTTCTATATTTTTATCCCGAAATAATAAATTGAGTTCGTATAGGCATTTTAGATGCTGCTATTAAAATAGCCCTTCTAGCTATATTTTCGGTTACTCCACCCATTTCATATAGTATTCGCCCCGGTTTAACAACAGCTACCCAATATTCAGGGGATCCTTTCCCCGAACCCATACGTGTTTCAGCAGGTCTTACTGTAACTGGTTTGTCTGGAAATATACGGACCCATATTTTTCCACCACGGCGTGCATTTCGTGTCATTGCTCGTCGACCTGCTTCGATTTGTCTAGATGTGATCCAAGCAGGTTCAAGTGCCTGAAGAGCATATTTACCGAAACAAATATGATTCCCTCGATAAGATATTCCCTTCATTCTTCCTCTATGTTGTTTACGGAATCTAGTTCTTTTGGGGTTATAGTTGATGGTTGTTTCAGAATTCCATCTCTACTACAGAACTGGACGTGAGAGTTTCTTCTCATCCAGCTCCTCGCGACTAAAAGGATTCAAAATTGAATTTTAATTAATTTGAATAGATATTTGAATAGATAAGATATTAGTAGATATTAGAACATTTAAAAAAAAAAAATGTTTCTAATGTGCTAATAAATCTTGATTTTCTTTTGTCCTTTATCCAAAAAAAAGAAAGTTTTCGCGGGCGAATATTTACTCTTGCAATCTCTATTTCAGTCGTAGCACTTGCTCATGACTTCTCAGAATAGATGAATTGATTTCCGGTTCATTTCGCCATCCCGACTAGTGAATCAGTAAGATTCATTTGTTCAATAAAATCTTTTGCATTCACAGGTTACATCGTTCCCACCGCTTCGTATTTAATGGTTAGGTCAGAATTCTACAACGGAGCTCATAATCTAATTTATTCTTGAGTCAACCTTCTTAGTCTTTATTGGCTCGAAGCTCTTGATTTTTTTCTTCTATAACTATAAGAAGGATTCATTTAATGTTTCATTATGGATGAATCAATTAGTATTGATGCTTTATTACATTGTCTTTTATGAGATGACTCATAGACCTTACATATTGGAATTCTATAATTCTATATCATTGATATTCTTTTTCTTTCTTTCTCTCATCCTTCCATTTATCCACACCTTTCTTCTGTATTTTGCTTTCAACTTAGAATTCAAGTTTATTCAAAAAAAATTCAGTTGCTACAAAGATATGATCGATTTCTCATATCTTGACTGGGTCTTTAGATCCAGATAATACGAAGTGATGAGTTGGTTTTCATACTACCGGGCTGGTCTTTTTTGAATCCTAACCCTAAAAAAACCAACGAGTCACACACTAAGCATAGCAATTATATGAAAAGTTCAATCGAATTTTTATTCAACCCTATAGAATTAAGAATTAGAATTGCTTGCGTTGATTGGCCAGAAAAAGAATTAAAGTTTTCTTATTCTTCTTCCTTGTCTATAAAAATCCAAATTTTGATGCCTAATACCCCATAGATAGTCCGAACTGTATAGCAACAATAATCAATTTTAGCTCGAATAGTTTGTAGGGGAACTCTACCCTCTCTGATCCATTCGACACGTGCAATTTCTTTTCCGTCGATACGACCTGCAATTTGTACTTGAATTCCTTTTGTATCTGCTTGTTCAGTTAATTCAATAGCCTTTTTCATTGCTTTTCGAAATGAAACTCTATTCTTTAATTGTCCGGCTATAAATTCCGCAAGAATATTAGGGTTTCCGTAAGGTTTTGCAATTCTTGTGATAGCAATGTTAAGTTTTCGGTTCACATAATGAAATTCTTTTTGTAGATTCATCTGTAATTCTTCGATTCCTTGCGGTTTACTTTCGATTAATAACTTTGGGAATCCCATAAAGATTATGACCTGGATCAAATCGATTCTTTTTTGAATCTCTATACGTGCAATTCCCTCGGCGCCGGAGGATATTCTCATATTTTTTTGTACATAATTTTTGATAAAATCTCTTATTTTTTGATCTTCTTGTAGACCCTCAGAATAATTTTTTGGTTGTGCAAACCAAAGAGAATGATGACTTTGGGTTGTACCAAGTCTGAAACCAAGTGGATTTATTTTTTGTCCCATACTACCCCACTACTATACATATCGTGATATACCATAGTTGTCTTTTTCCATCTAGGTTTTTTTAACGAATATAGTGATACAAATTCATATTCATCTAAAGATATATCTTTCACTACAATAGTTATATGGCAGGTAGTTCTTTTTATCGCATAGCTACGTCCTCGAGCTCGAGGTTTTAATTTCTTCGCGGTAGTACCTTCGTTAACCTCAGCTTTACTAATTATTAAATTGGCTTCGTCGGAACCCAGAATGGAACCAGCATTT